AATAATTGGAACAAGGGTATCGAATTTCTTAATAGGATTCTTGATTAGAAATGCATTTTCTAGCATTTGACTCCGTACCATTGAAGGGTTTAGTCGCACAATTGAAAGATAACCCATAAAGTCAAGGGAATGATTGGATAATTGCTTTATATAGACCCTTTCCGAGTGAAACCACAAGTCAAAATTACATTGCCAAAAATTGACAAGGTAAGATTTCCATTTATTCATCAAAGGAGCCGTCCCCTTTGAAACCATAATGGATTTTCCTTGATACCTAACATAATGCATGAAAGGGTCTTTGAACAACCATAAGTTGGCCTGCAAATCCTTAGCAAAGACTTCGACAAGATGTTCTATTTTTCCATAGAAATAGATTCGTTCAAGAAGGGCCCCAAAGGATGTTGATCGTAAATGAGAAGATTGCTTATGTAGAAAGACGAAAATGGATTCGTATTCACATACATAAAAATTATATAAGAAGAAGAATAATCTTTGATTTCTTTTTGTTAAAAAATCCAAACTGGGTTTCTTTGTAGCAATAAGATTATTCCAATTACAATACTCGCGGAGAAAGAATCGTAATAAGTGCAAAGAAGGGGCATCTTTTACCCAATAGCGAAGGGTTTGAACCAAGATTTCCAGATGAACGGGGTGGGGTATTAGTATATCGAACACAAAATTAAAATGTGAAAAATTGTCCTCTAAGAAAGGAAATATTGAATGAATTGATCGTAAATTAGGAGATTTTAATATCCCTTTACGTTCTTCCGAAGATATTAATCGTATAGAAAACGGAATTTCGATAATAAATGAAAATCCCTCTGATATCATTTTAGAATACAAATTCTTGTTGCGCCCAAAAAATCGATTTTGGCTAGAATCATTAGCAGAAATAATAAAATGATTCTGTTGATACATTCGAGTAATTAACCGTTTCACAATAAGGAAACTGGATTTATTGTCATAACCTGGGTTTTCCAACAAAATAGCTCGGTTTAAACTATGGTCATGAGCAAGTGCATAAATATACTCCTGAAAGATAAGTGGATATAGAAAGCTGGGTTGTTGAGATCTATCAAACTGTAAATATCTTTGGATTTCTTCCATTTGAAATTCGATTTGAATCAAAGATAGACGATTTTGGGGTTATCAAATGATACATAGTGCGATACAGTCAAAACAAGGTATTCTAGTAAGAATAGATACCTCGGAAACAGGTAAACTTATCAACAGATTCTCTATTCCTTCTTTTTTCCATTTTTGGATAAGATAAGATTATAGGATAAGAAGATGATTAGAAATCTTTTATTTTTTCAACCTAACCGCTCTTTTGATTTCGGAAAAACTTTATTTATCAATATACTGTTTCTTTTACACACACATACATCTCCCTTTCATAACGGAGAATTAAAATAGTTAGGATTCATTGAAATAATCGAGAATCCACCCATGGGGGAGAAACCCTTCCCGCATCGGCACTAATATATTTTTAACGTCTAATTAGATCAGGAAATAATTCAAATTCAGAACAGAAGCTCGTTGCTTTGTCTTTCCTTAGAATTAATTGAAGCCGCAGGGCCCTATCCATTTATTCATTCGACCTAACTTTATTTTGTTCTATTCCAAGACTTCAAACGAGTTTTTGTACCGACCCGGTAAGAATGAAATATTGTCAAAACTCTCCGTCAAGACGACATGCTATTTTTTCCATTCATTCCCTTTCAGGATCAGTCGTGGTCTTCCAAACTTTACCGATGGTATGGACGAATCCTTTGCTTCATCCAAATGTGTAAAAGATCCTAGCCGCACTTAAAAGCCGAGTACTCTACCGTTGAGTTAGCAACCCGAAAAGAAGAAAGCAAGTATAGAAGATAATCTATCGAATAGAAAATATAGGTATAATAAATAAAGAAGTGTATAAATTCTAAATACAACCTGAAATACAACCTGAATGAAAATAAATTAAACAAAGAAATTAGACGAAGCAATTAAACCATTGAGCTAACAAATCGAAAAAACATATTTTCTAATGAATTCGGAACATAAAAAAATGAATAGATCAGATGAAAATATAGGAAATTCTCAGATAAAATTAGATAAATAAAAAGAAAACAAAAAGAAAAAATAGAATTGAAAAAGAAATAAATGTCAAAATTTCTAGACCGATCCCCTTGTTATCTCCTTTTTTCAATCAATCAAAAAAAGCTCGTGTATCAAAAAACCCGTCGTTTGAATGAAGTAAAGTAAAAAACCAAACAAACCAAATAACTAGATCTAACTTCACTTATCACGATAGATTATATTTGTTCGATACACTGTTGTCAATACAAATGTTACGAAAAGAATAGAATAGAAAAAACAAAATACAAAAAAAGAAATTCAATTGAATTTCTTTTTTTTTGTATTTTTTTCTTAGTTATTAGTAATTGAAAATAAAATAAAAACCATCAAGGGGGCGAGAATGTCCAAATTTTCTAGGATCAAGAAAATAAGGTTTTGTCCTTATAGAACACAGGATTACATGTAAAGAATGATAAATAGATACGAATAGAGCGGGAAAGGGGGGTAAATAAAAAAGAGTAGAGAAAGGTTATCCAAAGTTATATACAAATCACTACCCCCCTCCTTTTTTGTATTTCCTTAATTGAATTTCGTTTGATTAGGGTGAAGTTCGTTAAAAACCCCCACCCTTTTTAAAATATCCTGAACAGTTCCTGTAGGTTGAGCCCCCCTTTCAAGGAAATAGAGAATAGCAGGAACATTTAAATAAGTTTGATTCTTTATCGGATCATAAAAACCTACTTTCTGAAGATCTTTTCCTTCTCTTCGAGATCGAACATCAATTGCAACGATTCGATAGACGACTCATTGAGATAGATGTAAATGAACAATACACCCCCCCTAGAAACGTATAGGAAGTTTTCTCCTCGTACGGCTCGAGAAAAAAGAATTGGATTTGAAGTTTTATCTATGGTATGGAATTCGAATAAATGACATAAATGACAAAAGGTTCCATAAAATCATCAAATCAATTAGACTATGGTTTAAGTCTTTTTTTTTTCTTCTTCGTTCCTGAAAATGAAAAAGAAACCATTTGTACTCATAACTCAAGTTAGATAAGTCTCAAAAAATTCAAAAGAGAATCCCTTAGGTAATTTCATTTATTGAGTGGTCTTTACCCCTTTTTTGTTTGTCTCGGTTAAAATCTATTTAGATTCTTAAGTCTGGCCCAGTTAGTGAGACGATTAAAACGGTGTTTACTTGTTCTGGGATCCTTTATCTTTGTTTTAAATCATTGGGTTTAGGCATTACTTCGGTGCTTCTTAATCCTTTCAAAATGGCAGCAACATACCCCTTTTTGTGATTTCCTTCTATCAAAGAATCCTACGGACGATTGATTCCCGCGCGATACACTTTGGATCGAAAGTGTTTGATTTATTCCAACAAATTTTCCTTTTGAATTGGAAACTTGCTCGAATGGGATCCTCTATATCGAAGATATATTCACGAAGTTGTTCCAATTTATTGATTTGCATTAACCCTAGATTCTAGTCCTGAGAAATGAATTAATACTTTCTACTCGAGCTCCATCGTGAACTATTTAGATTACCAACTGATGTCGAGCCAAGAGCACCTTCATTCCTATAGAAATCGAAAATGGTGGATATAAGAAAGAATCCACAACGGATCATGTCCTTCAAGTCGCACGTTGCTTTCTACCACATCGTTTCAAACGAAGTTTTACCATAACATTCCTCTAATTTGGAACCAGTATGGAATTGATTCAATTGTGGAATCATGAATAGTCATTGGTTTGTAGACATCGTAATCTATACCCTTTTCTTCTATAAGATATAATAGAGATTCTATATATAGCTAGAGATCAGTAAAGAGTTTTCTGAAGAAGTTTTAGCAAGTCCTCTTAATTAATTTTTAATTAATTAAAAAGATAAAAAGAATTTAATAATCAATTAATAGATTAAATAGGTTAAATATTTCAATTTGAAATCTTCCAATGGAAGGCCTTTTTCACAAAAATCGAATAGAAGGATACATACATATAGGCTAAACATTTCCTCATTTTATATGTATTTTGTTTAAGCTGTGGAGTTCAGCAAGATTTTGTTAATCTAATCTTGCCATAATAGAATAGAAAGTGAATAAAAGATAATAAAAGATATAAAACACTCCCTTCTCAAGTGTTACATAAATTTACAATTATTCATTAAGGCCAAACGCGAAATACTTAAAAAAGGGGATTCAAAGAAAATACAGTGGGTAGATATAGAACTACATATATAAACGGAATGCTTTACTAAATAACCAACTTCCCGAAACAAGACGGGGTTGGGCATATGATGAAAAGACCGCCCAACTTTTTTTTTGTGAATTCAAACTCTTGGAATCAATGTTTTCTTTTTACCTGGATCGGAAATAGAGTCAATTCCATCTGCGTGTCATTTGAACTTGATTCAATTGAGTTTGTGTAAAAAAGATATGATTCATACATAAAAAATAAAAATCAGAAGCAAGATACATATGCCATCTAACATTAGACTTTACCTCGTTCAACAAAATCTTTATTCTATTCTAACATAATGAATATGTTCTGGGACGGAAGGATTCGAACCTCCGAATGGCGGGACCAAAACCCGTTGCCTTACCACTTGGCCACGCCCCATTTCGATTTCTATTTGACACTACTAAAGAATAATATTGGTATTCATTGTTTGTCAACTCCAATCTAATCTATTCTAGAGATATTTAGATTGTTATACTAGGATTTTAATACATGTCGATATAGAATTAAACTTAATTTATTGATCATTAAATATAATTCAATTAAGATATTGTATGAAAGTATGATTTCTTCTATTCTCTTTTGAGAATTGGAGGATTTTTGATTGGGTGGGTTAAAAAGAAAAGAAGGATTTTTTGTCTACCTTAATTTTTACCTTCTTTCCTTCCTTATATCAATAACTCAATCAAAATGCAATTAT